GGGGCGTGCCCGAAGGGCAGCGGAAGCTGTGTGGTTCCAGGTGCCGTCGCTAGATTGAGATCCGCAGGGTGGCGAGGACTTCGACTGCCTTGTATCGGGTACAGAGAAGGGGGTGGTAGGCTTAGTAGGGCTCGAACCTACAATATAACCGTTATGAGCGGTACGTTTCAACCAATTAAACTATAAGCCCCTACGGATCTCTACATGCAATTCGCTCACTTCGGGAAGAGCGGACGGAAAGAGGAGGCCTTTGCTCTATCTGCTTCTTCCTCTTCAACAATTGGATTAAAAAAAAACGGATTTTCTTAGTTTATAGATATAATTATATAATTATATATCTATTTTTTATTATTATTTATTATAATAAAAATTTTTTAAGCAAGCGGCCCCTTCGCGACTCAAACTGCCGGTACGCTTTCCGGCTCGCAACGACTCAAACGGGCGGGGGCTTTTTATTTGCTTGCAATGCTTGCAGTTCGCCTTTAGTTAGAAGTAGAAGTAGAGGGCACCCTTTGCCCCACACTTCAGAGAAGGTAAAAAAGTATGGATTAAGTAAGAAAAAGTACATAACATAAGGAGTGAGAAAGAAAACCTTGGTTACGGGAACCAAAGGTTAGGCCGACTACTTACTTTAGTATAGCTACACCTAAAAAGGTTTATTCCTACCCCCTTTTCTTCCCCTTTCTGTCAATGTTGCCAATTCTCAAATTATAATGTACCCTCGCGCATACAATTGCCCAACAACTTTCTTCCTCCGACTTCTTTAGCCACTTCCGCATCTGTCGTATTCGGGATCGGGAGAGCTTGGCTTCGCGGCGGAGCATTTAGCAATGCCAGCCAGCCTGGTGAGGGCTGGCTCTGTCTGGGGACAGGCTAAGGCTGGGCCTGCTGGGCTTGCTTCTCATGAGATTGGGTGAGGGAATCGGAAGGGGGCTCATAAACCGGGCGGGCGGGCTTTTGGGCACACGGAAAAGGGGAAGTGGATGGAGGGTGCTTCTCAGCTAGAGTTGGGGGTGGGGTCGCTATAGTGGCTAGGGCGAGTCTTCCTACACGGCGCCCGGCTCCAGACGAAGCGGCGGCCTCCCCTCGAAGCTCTTCATAGTCCAGGCGGGGTAGACAATCTTCTCTCAAAAAGAGACAGACCAGAGATGACAGAGGAAGCGGTTCAAAAAAGATACGGCAGTCAGAACAGCCTCAGCCCAAAATAAACTAGGGACAGAAGCTGAGAGCAAGAGAGAGCGAGCTGTCTCCAATATATGTATATGGCGATGTTTCCGCTCGGCAACCCCATTCTGCTGAGGAGTGTGGGGGCAGGATCGTTGGAAAAGCGCTTTGTAAGCGAAGTGAGTTGAAGCAAGCAGAGTTCGGAAGGCAGCGGAGATATACCCCAGAATCAGAACGGAAAACCTTGATTTTAGTAAATTTTTTCATTGTTCTGTCAAAAAAAACATATACGGATGATCCCCCTTTCGATAACAGAGGGGCAGGATGGACTTCGGACACAAGATCAAAAGGAGAAGTAGAAAGAGCTTCTTTAATAAAGGAAGGGCCGAGCCTTTTCCCCGTTTGCAACCCATATAAGTAGAAATCTCAATGTTAGGTACAGACCCCAACATTCCAGTAGAAATAAAATATCTAAGCCTTGGGCTGCAGACATATGTCCTAATCTACGATGCCACAACAAAAAAGGGGGAGGGAACAACACCAGACACAGCAGAAAAGGCAAAAGAGTGAGGTAAACAAAGTTTCTCCAAAAAAGAGAGCTTGCCAACTCTACGGCCCTTCCCAATCCCCTTAAGGGTCTTTCGCATGATCCTGTTCAAGACAGGAGGTAGGAAGTGAATATAAGCATTTTTTTTTATAAGGAAGCGCTTGATCCGGGCCTTATTTAAAAGGGCTTCGAAATAAAAGGAAGATCGTGGGATCAAAGTGGACGTTCTCGATTTCCATGGCCGATTGCATCCCGAGGACTTTCTTGATTGGCTAAGTAGCGTGGAGAAGTTCTTTGATTGGAAAGAACTATCCAAGGTGTGCGAAGGTTAAATTCCTGAGTACGGGTCATGCCTCAATTTGGTGGAATCAAGTCCAAGCAAGGCGCGAGCCGAAAGGCAAAGGGAAGTACATGAGACAATATGCGATCGAGGTTGCGGGAGAAATTTCTACCCTCCGATTAGACCCAAAGCTTGTTCCAAAGGTTCCACTTCGCTTTAAAGGATAGGGGGGGAGAAGCGTACTAGAAAGCCCCTACTCCTATAACAGTTGCGGAGTTCTGCCAATTGTTTATTCGCAACGGCTTGAACGAATCCGACGAAGAATCCCTTGCTTGATAGGGCTTGAGGTTAGAAATCCAAGATGAAATCTCGATGCATCGGATGCGGAAAGTGGCCTATCAACTAGCTCTAAAGGCCGAGGAAAAGCTAAAGAGAAGGACCACAAGGAGGCACCGAAGGTGATAGGGGGTCGACCTCTACCATATCGGGCGAGGAAAGAGACCCCTTCC